AAATTTTAATAATTTGAAATAGTGTATAATAACAAATTATACACATTTTAGGCAATGAAGCCAGTTCTCGAGGTTTTCCTGTTTCCGGGGGGTTTACAGGAAGTCATAGTAATCTCAGGAGAACTGGGGGGTAGGGGGGATTTACGCGCAAAAGCCAGGGGGGGCATCTTAGAAACCTTTCGAGGAAAAATCTCATATTATGCTCTTGATATACTTATATGCAATTCTTATGTAATGACTTTCCACCATTCATACACATATTTAACACCAAGGAATAGTTCAACCTTGAGATTATTACCGTGTGCACTCTGTAATGCCAAGTGAAAGGAAATAAAAAAAAAAAACCCCTTGCCCCTTAGAGAGAACGCCCGGCATGCTGGGTGATTTAGGATTTATGTACTCCAACATTAAGAGATGGACAAAAGAGCAAGTTTGGAGCTTTAAGGTTATATGGACTTGAAGCTAGGCAGGGATGCCAGGAATAGTGCACGAGTTGGTAGATCTTCAAATAAATGACCTTGACCCTCATGGAACGAATGGGATTAAAGACACGCTAGATGATCTCTTACTACATATATTATACTGATGAGAGGAAATGAGGGGGAAAGAACAGGATTTCATTAGGGGAACGTAAGTGGTGTTAAGAAAAATATCCTGTTTTCAAGCAGTTTATTTGATATTAACTATAAGTGCCGATGTAATATTTATCAGTTATGATTTCCTGAATGGTTAATATCACTTATGGGGATAATACATATATGTCCTTAACTTTAAATAGTACATATATTAGGAGAAAATTTTTTCAGAGGGTAGTTTAATTTAGAATTCTAGCTTTGGGAGCTAGTGGTGGGAGTTAAAATCTCCTCTCTTTGAGTTGGGGGGGGGGGGGTGGCAGTGTCCGGTTGAAAAGCCACGAGCCGCGGCTCGTGGCATCAGAGATTTTTGAATCTCTTTACTAAATATTTATGTGTCTATAAGCGCTAGGGAGGAATTTAGCCTCCGACCTCCGGCTTACAAGGCCGGCGCTCTTGTGCTGAGCTACTAGGGCAGTTTCATTCAAGGGCTTTATTTTCAGTTATTCCTGCAAGGGGAAATAATACTAGGAATAATGAGAAGTACAGGACGGATGCTACTTGTCCAATGATGATGAAAGGGTGTTCTACTGGTACCCCGCCAATTCATGTTAAGACAAGTATGTCTGCGACGAGTACTCAAAACAGTACTTGAGTGAGTGGGCGGAATGTCAAGCCTCGTTGTTTGGAGGTGTGTAGGAAGGGTACAACTATCAGGATTAGAATTGAAAATAGAAGGGCAAGAACTCCGCCTAGTTTGTTAGGAATAGATCGTAAAATTGCGTAGGCAAATAGGAAATACCACTCAGGCTTGACATGTGGAGGGGTAACAATCGGGTTAGCGGGTGTAAAATTGTCTGGGTCTCCAAGCAGGTTGGGGGAGAAGAGGGCAAGGGCAGTAAGGCCAAGGAGTATTACGGCAAAACCTAGAAGGTCTTTATAAGTAAAGTAGGGGTGGAAGGGGATTTTGTCTGCATTTGAGTTAATTCCTGTTGGGTTATTTGAGCCTGTTTCGTGAAGAAATAGTAGGTGTAGTATTGTAACAGCAGCAACAATAAAAGGGAATAGAAAATGAAATGCAAAGAAGCGGGTAAGGGTGGCGTTGTCAACTGAGAAGCCTCCTCAAATTCATTGAACTAGGGTATTTCCTACGTAGGGTACAGTAGATATTAGGTTTGTAATTACGGTTGCTCCTCAGAAGGATATTTGTCCTCAGGGAAGAACATAGCCTACAAAAGAGGTTACTATTACTAACAGGAATAAAATAACCCCAATATTTCATGTTTCAATAAATAGGTATGAGCCGTAATATAAGCCTCGGGCAATGTGGAGATAGAGGCAAATAAAGAAAAAAGAGGCACCGTTGGCGTGTATATTTCGGATTAGTCATCCGTAGTTTACGTCACGGCAGATGTGTACAACGGATGAAAAGGCTGTTTCGATGTCTGAGGTGTAATGTATGGCTAAGAATAGGCCTGTTAAAATCTGGGTAATTAAGCAAAGGCCTAGGAGAGAACCAAAGTTTCATCAAACTGAGATGTTAGAAGGGGCGGGGAGGTCTACTAGTGCGTCATTAGCAATTTTTAGAATTGGGTGGGTTTTTCGGAGGCTGGCCATTAAGGTTTTTGTAGTTGAATTACAACGGTGGTTTTTCAAGTCATTAGTCCTGGTTAGATTCCGGGCAAAAATTATGGCATATATCATATTGACTCTTTTAATTGGGATAGTTCTAGGTGTAATTTCAGTAGCTTCCAACCCTTCCCCCTACTTTGCAGCCTTAGGGCTAGTTTTAGTGGCGGGTGTGGGATGTGGGGTTTTAATGGGGCATGGGGGATCTTTTTTGTCCCTTGTGCTTTTCTTAATTTATCTTGGGGGGATGCTTGTTGTGTTTGCTTATTGTGCGGCTTTGGCCGCGGAGCCTTACCCTGAGGCATGGGGTGAGTGGTCTGTTCTTGGGTCTGTTTTAGGTTATTTGTTACTAGTATTTGGTGGGGTTTCTTGGTTTTGAGGGGGATGGTATGAAGGGGCGTGAGTGCCTGTTGATGAGTTAATTGAGTTTTCTGTTGTAGCTGCAGATTCAGGAGGGGTTGCTTTAATGTATTCTTTAGGTGGGGGACTTCTTGTAGTGAGTGCTTGGGTTCTTTTATTAACACTTCTTGTGGTATTAGAATTAACTCGGGGCTTAGCCCGGGGGGCATTGCGAGCTGTTAGGCTACAGAGATCAGGGTTACCAAGATAAGGGTAATTAAAAATAGGGTGAGGTAGGTTTTAATTAGTCCTTGTTGAATATTGCTTGTTGCGGCAGCCAGAGGGGTGGTGGCGTTGGCAATTGCTTTAGGTCCTGTTTTTTCTAATCATGTTTGGTCTACTATTTGACTGGCAATTTTCTGACCTAGAATAAGGCTCAGTTGTGGGGCTTGTCGGTGGATGATTGCTGGGATGAATCCTAGGGAATTTGAGAAATGGTGGGAGACTTGAAGAGGTGTTACCTTTAGTTGTTTAGTAGTTAGAGTTGCCAGTTCTAAGGCGATTAATAGTCCAAGAATGGATACAGCTAAGGCTGCTAATTTCAGTTCTGTTGGTATTGTTAATACAGGAGTTTTGAAGAGATTTGTGTTTAGTATAATTAAGAGGCCCCCAAAAATACTTCCCCATGCTAAGCGTTTTAAGGGGTTAATTACTGCTGAGTTGTTTTCGTTAATAGGGGAAGAGGGTAAGAATCGGGGAGTGCCTATGGTAACAAAGAAAATTACTCGGAGGCTGTAGATGGCGGTAAAAGAAGTAGCAATAAGTGTTAGGGTGAGGGCTCAGGCGTTTACTTGGGATGTGTTAAGGGCTTCAATAATTGCGTCTTTGGAGAAAAACCCTGCCAGGAAGGGGGTCCCTGTTAGAGCGAGGCTTCCTACAGTGAGGCAGGAGGAAGTAAAGGGGGCAAGATGGTGGAGCCCTCCTATTTTTCGGATGTCTTGTTCGTCGTTTAGGCTGTGAATAACTGAACCTGAGCATAAAAATAGTATGGCTTTAAAGAAAGCGTGGGTACAGATGTGAAGGAAGGCTAGTTGTGGTTGATTTAGTCCAATTGTGACCATCATAAGTCCTAATTGGCTGGAGGTTGAAAAGGCAACGATTTTTTTGATGTCGTTTTGGGTTAGGGCGCAAGTGGCAGTGAATATAGTGGTTAGGGCTCCGAGGCAAAGACATAGGGATAAGGCAGTTTGATTATTTTCTATAAGGGGACTAAGTCGAATAAGAAGGAAAATTCCTGCAACAACTATTGTGCTAGAATGAAGTAGGGCAGATACTGGTGTTGGGCCTTCTATTGCAGCTGGGAGTCAAGGGTGAAGACCAAATTGTGCAGATTTACCAGTGGCTGCTAGGATTAATCCTAGCAGGGGTAGAGTAAGGTCTAGGTTTTTACTTAAAATGAATATTTGTTGAATATCTCAACTATTAACATTAGTTGCTAGTCAAGCTATACCTAAGATTAGTCCGATGTCCCCTACTCGGTTATATAATACTGCTTGTAGGGCGGCGGTATTTGCGTCTGCTCGTCCATGCCATCAGCCGATTAGTAGGAAGGATATGATGCCTACTCCTTCTCATCCAATAAACAGCTGAAAGAGGTTATTGGCAGAGACCAGAATTAGTATTGCTACGAGGAAGGTTAATAGATACTTAAAAAATCGATTGATGAGAGGGTCTGCATGTATATATCATGTGGCAAATTCTAAGATAGATCAGGTTACATAAAGGGCAATGGGAATGAAAATAATAGAGTAGTAATCAAATTTAAAGCTGAGAGTAATATCCAAGGTTGTTGTTACTATTCAAGTTCATGAAGAGGTTACAGTCTCTATTCCGGAGCTAAGAAAAAGGGAAAGAGGGGCAAGGCTAATTAAGAAAGCGGTTTTAACAGCTGTTTTTGCATGTGAGGAAGCTCAATCATTATTTAGGGGCAGAGATGTGAAGGTGACCAGGAGGGGGTATAGAAGAATAGCAAATATCAATAAAAGGCTTGAAGTGTATATTAAAGTTGTGGGGTGCATAGCTGCTACTTGGAGTTGCACCAAGAGTTTTTGGTTCCTAAGACCAACGGATGAGCTATTATCCTTTAGGAGCTTCGAGCGAGCCTTGGGGTTTAACCAAGGGGGTGATAGTTAGCAGTCTTCATTGCCGTCGGGCCTCTCTCGGTGGATTAGAGGGGTTTAACCTCTATTTTTAGAATCACAATCTAATGTCTTAATTAAACTAAATCTACAGGCAAACCATCCTCAGAGGAGGGCTGGCTTAAGAATAATCAGCAGAAGCGGGATTAAGTGGAGAGCCATCAGTAAGTGTTCTCGTGTATATGAGGGGGGAAGGGCGAGTATGTGTTGAGGAAGGGGGCCCCGTTGGCTTATCAGGAACATGTACAGGGAATATGCGGCTGTAATTAGTGTTCCTGCTCCCGTGAGAATTAGGGTTCAGGCAGATCAGTTAAATAGGGAGGTGAGGATTATTAGTTCTCCTATTAAGTTTGGCAAGGGAGGAAGTGCGAGATTTGCCAAGCTGGCAATAAATCATCAAGTTGTTATGAGGGGGAGGGCAATTTGGAGGCCTCGGGCTAAAAGTATTGTTCGGCTGTGTGTTCGTTCGTAGTTGGTGTTGGCGAGGCAGAAAAGGGCGGAGGATGCTAAGCCATGGGCAATTATTAAAATGAGAGCGCCTGTGAATCCTCATGGGGTTTGGATTAGAATCCCCCCTGCTACAAGGCCTATATGGCTAACAGAGGAATAGGCAATGAGGGATTTTAGGTCTGTTTGACGTAGGCAAATTGAGCCTGTTATGATTACACCTCATAGGGCTAGGACAATAAAAGGATAAACTATTTCCTTGGAGAGAGGTTCTAGTATTACTATGAGTCGTATTATACCATAACCGCCTAGTTTTAGTAATACAGCAGCAAGTACTATGGAGCCTGCGACAGGGGCCTCTACATGGGCCTTTGGAAGTCAGAGATGTATGCCATATAAGGGCATTTTAACCAGGAAAGCGATCATGCATGCAGCCCATCAGATGTTGCTGCCAAAAGGTGTTAAGAGGAGGGGCTTGGTATAGGGGAGAATTAAAAGAGATAGTGTTCCTGCATTATTTTGAAGTATAAGTAGGGCAACTAGGAGAGGAAGAGAGCCTGCGAGGGTATAAAATAAAAAGTAGGTTCCTGCGTTGAGTCGTTCTGTTTGGTTGCCTCAGCGGGTGATGACAAGGAGGGTTGGGATAAGGGTTGCTTCAAATATAACATAAAATATAATTATTTCGGTGGCACCAAATGCTAAAATAAGAAAAAGTTGAAGTGTAGCAAGAAGGGTGATGTACATGCGTTGACGGTTTACAGGCTCTGATGAGAGATGGTTTTGGCTTGCTAGGATTATTAGTGGTAGAAGTCAGCACGAGAGAACGAGGAGTGGGGTTGATAAAGGGTCTGTGGCAATGTATGAATTAAGGGCGGCTCACCCGACATCTGTGCTGTTATTAAGTCAAGTGAGACTAGCTAGGGCAATTAGCATGCTCTGGGTTAGGGCAGTTGGTCATAACCATTTACCTGATGTGAGCCATGTCGTTGGAAGAAGGAAGAGGGTTGGGATTAGGATTTTTAGCATTGTAGGAGATTTAGGTTTTGTAAATGATCGGTTCCGTGTGTTCGAGCCGTGGCTACGAGTAGTGCTAATCCGGCACTTGCCTCACAAGCGGAGAAGGCTAGTATTAATATAGGGGCAGTTGAGTAGCCGGTGGCATCTAATTGAAGGGATCAGAGTGAGAGTGCGATGAATAGGGCAAGTATTATGGCTTCTAAGCAGAGAAGAGCGGAGAGGAGGTGTGTTCGGTGAAATGCTAAGCCTATTAGGCCTAATAGAAAAGCTGAGGAAATTGTGAAGTGAGTAGGGGTCATTAGGCAATTGTGGACTTTAACCACAAACTCTTGAGCCGAAATCAAGTATTTTACTTATACTAATCGCCTATTCAGCTCACTCTAGGCCGCCTTGTAGTCATTCGTAAATAAGACCAAGGGTTAGAAGGGCTAGTACGGAAGTGGCTCATATAAATGTTAAGGCAGGGTTGCTTAGTTGGTCTCCTCAGGGAAGGGGGAGGAGAAGAGCAATTTCTAGGTCAAAGAGAAGAAATAAGATGGCGATTAGAAAGAAGCGTAGGGAGAAGGGGAGGCGGGCACTTCCTAGGGGGTCAAAACCACATTCGTATGGTGAGAGCTTTTCGTAGTCAGGGTTTAGTTGAGGAAGTCAGAAAGAGACTAGGATGAGGACTAGTGATAATGCTGAGGCAATAAGGATAACTGTTGAGATTAAGTTCATTATCTTTCCTTGGATTTTGACCAAGACCGTGTGGTTGGAAGCCACTTATACTAATTGATACTAGAAAGATTATGAGCCTCATCAATAGATTGAGATATATAAGAAGAGTCAAACGACGTCTACAAAATGTCAGTATCATGCAGCTGCTTCAAAGCCGAAGTGGTGTTCGGATGTAAAGTGGTAACGAATCTGTCGGAGTAGACATACCGCTAAGAAGATGGATCCGATAATTACGTGGAGGCCGTGGAAGCCGGTGGCAACAAAGAAAGTTGAACCGTAAACACCGTCGGCAATAGTAAAGGGGGCTTCGTAATATTCTATTGCTTGGAGGAAGGTAAAATAGAAGCCTAGCAGGATTGTGAGGGTAAGGGAGTGAATTGCTTGTTTTCGTTCTCCCTCCATGATGCTATGATGAGCTCAGGTTACTGTTACTCCGGAGGCTAAAAGAACGGCGGTATTTAATAGAGGGACTTCAAAGGGGTCGAGGGTGATAATGCCTGTTGGAGGTCAGCAGCCGCCAAGTTCTGGGGTGGGGGCTAGGCTTGAGTGGTAGAAGGCTCAGAAAAACCCTAGGAAAAAGAAAACTTCTGATGTAATAAAGAGGATTATGCCGTATCGAAGCCCCTTTTGAACGGGGGGTGTGTGGTGACCTTGAAAAGTGCCCTCTCGGACAATATCTCGTCATCATTGATATATGGTTAATAAAACGAGAACAGTTCCTAAAGTTATCAGGACTGTTGAGTGGAAGTGGAATCATACGGCGAGGCCAGATGTCATTAAAAGTGCAGCTACTGCGCCTGTGAGGGGTCAAGGGCTGGGGTCTACTATGTGATATGCATGAGCTTGGTGGGTCATTAAACGTTTTCTTGTAGGTAGAGGCTTAGAAGTAAAATAAAGACATAGGCTTGAATCATTGCAACAGCTACTTCGAGAAGGGTAAGTATTAAAAGGAGAATGGCTGTAAGGAGTGCAACTGTTGGTATTATAGGTATAAGGACAAAGGCTGCGGAAGAGATGAGATGAATTAGTAAGTGTCCTGCTGTTAAGTTGGCTGTAAGCCGAACTCCTAGGGCAAGGGGGCGAATAAAAAGACTAATTGTTTCGATGATGATTAGAACGGGGATCAAAGGGGTGGGCGTTCCTTCTGGAAGAAAATGTCCTAGTGCGTGGGTTGGTTGATTTCGTATCCCAATAATCACAGTTGCCAATCAGAGGGGGACTGCAAGGCCTATATTAAGCGACAGTTGTGTTGTAGGGGTGAAAGTGTAGGGTATCAAGCCTAGTATGTTAAGGGTGAGTAAAAAGATTATTAGGGAAGCGAGTAGAGGGGCTCATTTGTGCCCGCCCACGTTTAGGGGAAGGAAGAGCTGGTTGGTAAAACGAGCAATAAATCATCCTTGTAGGGTTAATATTCGGTTGTTTAGTCATCGGGTTGAAGGGGCAGGGAAAAGTACTCAGGGGAGGCTGAGGGCAATTAGAATTAGGGGAATCCCTAGATATGAAGGACTTGAAAATTGATCGAAAAGGCTTAGTGTCATGGTCAGTTTCAGGGGGTGGTTTTAGGGGCTGTTATGCTTTGAGGAGAAGGCTCATTTGGGAAAGTGTGTGCTAATACTTTTGGGGGAAGAATTGTTAAGAAAATTACTCATGTGAACATGAAAATTATGAATCAGGGGGCGGGGTTTAATTGGGGCATATCATTAAGGGTGGTTGGGAGTCACCAACTTCCAGCTTAAAAGGCTGGCGCTTGGCCCGAGTTTAGCTTCTTAGTGAGGCGTCTTCAAGTATTAAAGAGGATCAGGACTCAAAGTGTTCGAGAGGAACTGCTTCAACCACAATAGGCATAAAGCTGTGGTTTGCTCCGCAAATTTCTGAACATTGTCCATAGAAAACCCCGGGGCGGGAGGTGATAAAGGCTGTTTGATTTAGACGTCCGGGAACTGCGTCTATTTTAATTCCTAGGGCAGGGACGGCTCATGAATGAAGAACGTCTTCTGCTGAGATTAAGATTCGGATGGGGGACTCAACTGGGACAACTATGCGGTGATCTGCTTCTAATAGGCGGAATTGTCCAGGGGCCAGGTCTTGTGTGGGGATCATATAAGAATCAAAGCCGAGGTCTTCATAATCGGTGTATTCATAGCTTCAATATCATTGGTGGCCCATTGCTTTAATGGTGAGGTGGGGGTCATTGATTTCGTCTATAAGATAAAGAATTCGTAGGGAGGGAAGTGCAATTAGGATAAGAATAACAGCAGGGAGTACTGTTCAGATGATTTCAATTTCTTGGGAGTCTAAAATATATTTATTTGTTAATTTAGTGGAGACTATCGCAACAATAATGTAAAGTACAAGGGTGCTAATTAGAAATACAATTATTAGGGCGTGGTCGTGGAAATGTAGTAACTCTTCTATTACGGGTGATGCCGCGTCTTGGAATCCTAGTTGTGAGGGGTGTGCCATACTAGCTTTCGCTAGGGCTACGCGGGGTTTTAACCCACAATTCTGCCTTGACAAGGCAGTGTGATTTTTCACCAGTGGCCCATGAAGAAAGTGACAGAGTGGTCATGTGATTGGCTTGAAACCAGTAGATGGGGGTTCGATTCCCTCCTTTCTCGGGTTAACGGGTTTGGACTTGGACGAAGGCGGGCTCTTCAAATGTGTGATAAGGTGGAGGACATCCGTGTAGTCATTCGACGTTGGTCATAGTTAGTTCTACTGCCAGTACTTCCCGTTTAGCAGCGAAAGCTTCTCATAGGATAAATAGGAATATAATTACGGCTATCAGTGAGATTAGGGAGCCGATAGAGGAAACTGTATTTCATAGTGTGTAGGCGTCGGGGTAGTCTGAGTACCGTCGGGGCATGCCTGCAAGGCCTAGGAAATGTTGTGGGAAGAATGTAAGATTAACTCCTACAAATATTACCCCAAAGTGGATTTTTGTTCAGGTGTCATGGAGAGTATAGCCTGTAAACAGCGGGAATCAGTGAACAAAAGCTGCTATGATAGCAAAGACGGCTCCTATAGAGAGGACATAATGGAAATGGGCGACCACGTAATATGTGTCATGAAGAACAATATCTAGGGAGGAGTTGGCTAGGACAATGCCTGTTAGTCCTCCTACTGTGAACAGGAAAATAAATCCGAGAGCTCAGAGTAAGGGTGTTTCTCATTTAATTGAGCCTCCGTGCAGAGTTGCTAGTCAGCTGAAGACTTTTACGCCTGTTGGAATGGCAATAATTATAGTTGCCGATGTAAAGTAGGCTCGTGTATCAACATCTATTCCCACCGTAAATATATGATGAGCTCACACGATAAAGCCAAGAAGGCCAATGGCCATTATAGCTCAAACTATTCCTATGTAACCAAAAGGTTCTTTTTTCCCTGAGTAGTATGCTACGATGTGTGAGATTATTCCAAAGCCTGGAAGAATAAGAATGTAGACTTCAGGGTGACCAAAGAATCAGAATAAGTGCTGATACAGAATTGGGTCCCCTCCTCCAGCGGGGTCAAAGAAGGAAGTATTAAGATTTCGATCAGTCAGCAGTATCGTAATACCAGCGGCTAAAACGGGGAGAGACAGGAGTAGTAGGACGGCTGTAATTAGGACTGCTCAGACAAATAGCGGTGTTTGATATTGTGAGATTGCTGGGGGTTTCATGTTGATGATGGTGGTAATAAAATTAATTGCTCCAAGAATTGATGAGACCCCTGCTAAATGCAGGGAGAAAATAGTAAGGTCAACAGAAGCCCCAGCATGAGCAAGATTGCCTGCTAGAGGAGGGTATACAGTTCAACCTGTTCCGGCTCCGGCTTCTACCCCAGAGGATGCTAGGAGAAGCAAGAATGATGGAGGAAGAAGTCAGAAGCTCATGTTGTTCATACGAGGAAAGGCTATATCGGGGGCGCCGATCATTAGGGGGACTAGTCAGTTTCCGAAGCCTCCAATTATTAGTGGTATTACTATAAAGAAAATTATTACGAAAGCGTGTGCTGTGACGATTACATTATAAATCTGATCGTCACCAAGGAGTGCGCCGGGTTGACTTAGCTCTGCTCGAATGAGCAGGCTTAGGGCTGTTCCGACTATGCCGGCTCAGGCACCAAATACGAGATAGAGGGTGCCAATGTCTTTGTGATTGGTCGAGAAAAATCAGCGGGTGATTGCCACAGGTAGGATGGCTGAGTAAGCGGTGGATTGTAACCCCACATACAGAGGTTTGAGCCCTCTTCTTGCCAAGTCCTGGGGTGTTACACGTCAGATTGCAAACCTGAAGAAGCAAACAAACGTTTGCCGGGACTTTCCCCCGCTTCCCCGCGTTACAGCGGGGGAAAGTAGATGGATGCTCGCTGGTTTGAGTGCTTAGCTGTTAACTAAGAGTTTAAAGGATCGAGGCCTTTCTATCTAGAAAAGGTCTTAGCTTAATTAAAGTATTTGTTTTGCATACAGAAGATGTGGGGTAATGTCCTGCAGATCTTAACAGGGGCTGGAGGATTCTCACCTCCACTGAGGGCTTTGAAGGCCCTTGGTCTAGATTATCCTAAGCCCCTAAGGGGATAATAGAGCTAAGGTTGCGGGGGCTAGGGGGAGCAGCATGGCAGAAATAGTCGTAGAGATTGCAAGAGGTAATGTTGAGGATGTTGTTTGTAGTCGTCAAGGGGTTGTAGCATTAAGATTATTAGGGGAAATAGTCAGGGTTATAGCGTAGGAGACGCGGAGATAGAAGTACAGGCTGAATAGGGCACTTAAGGCAGCGACTGAGGCGGTTAGTGGGATATCTTGTTTTGTTAGCTCTTGAAGAATTATTCATTTGGGTATGAAGCCTGATAGAGGGGGTAGTCCTCCTAAAGAAAGTAATACTAGAGGTGTAATTGCAGTGAGTGCAGGAGTTTTGGCTCAAGAGGCGGCTAGTGTATTTATAGTTGTTGACGAGTTGGTTTTAAAGATTATAAAGGTTGAAAAGGTTATGGGAATATAAATTACTAATGCAAGAAGTGCTAGTTGTTGGTTGAACTGTATAACTAAAACTATTCAACCAAGGTGAGCAATTGATGAGTAGGCTAAGATTTTACGTAGTTGTGTTTGGTTTAAGCCGCCTCAGCCGCCAACAAGGGTGGAGGCAATGCCGAGGAAGGTAATAAGGCTGGAGTTTACTGGTATAATCTGACATATTAAGATAAAGGGGGCTAGTTTTTGTCAGGTAGATAAGATAAGTCCTGTTGTTAGGTCAAGTCCTTGGAGAACTTCGGGGAGCCAAAAGTGTACTGGGGCAAGGCCCATTTTTAAAGCTAAGGCTATGGTAAGCAAGGAGGCGGGGAAAGCGTGGAGATTAAAGTTAATGTCCCATTGTCCTGTGATTCAAGCATTTGTTGTACTGGCAAATAAGATTAGGGCAGCGGCTGCTGCTTGGGTGATAAAATATTTTGTTGTAGCCTCTACTGCACGGGGGTGGTGGTGTTGGGCTATAAGAGGAATAATAGCTAGGGTACTAATTTCTAGGCCCATTCAGGCCAAGAGCCAGTGAGAACTTGCGAAAGTAAGGGTGGTACCGAGGCCTAGGCTTAATAAGAGAATGGAGAGGACAAAGGGGTTCATTAGTAAAGGAAGGAATTTAACCAACATGTTCGGGGTATGGGCCCAAGAGCTTACTTTAGCTGACTTTACTAGAAAGTGGTGTAGTGGAAGCACTAGGAGTTTTGATCTCCTGAGGATGGGTTCAAGTCCCCTTTTTCTAAGGAGTTGAAGGGACTCTAACCCTTATAGTTCACTCTATCAAAGTGGTCCTTTACTTCAGGCACAACTCCGTTAGGCATGAGGGGGAAGCCCAGCACATGCGGTCGAGAGGGAGAGGTGCCAGATTACTAGTGCCAGAGTCAAGGGTAAAAAATTTTTTCATACTAGGTGCATTAGTTGGTCGTAGCGGAATCGGGGGTAAGAAGCTCGTACTCACAGGAAGACTATAGATAGGAGGGCTGCTTTGGTTATGAGTGTTAATGAGGTAAGTTCGGGCATTGTGGAAGAATATGAGGAGCCTAAAAATAAAATAGTGGAGAGGGTGTTTATAAGAAGAATGTTAGCGTATTCTGCTAAGAAAAATAATGCGAAGGGGCCTCCTGCATATTCTACATTGAAGCCTGAGACTAGTTCAGATTCTCCTTCAGTTAAATCAAAGGGGGCCCGATTTGTTTCTGCTAAGGTAGAGATATACCATATGGCGGCTAAGGGTCATGCGGGGAGGGCAAGTCATGTTGCTTCTTGAGTTATACTGAATGTTTGTAGTGTAAAGCCCCCTGAAAAAATAATGATGCTTAATAGGATGAGGCCTAGACTGACTTCATAAGAAATAGTCTGGGCAACAGCACGGAGGGCTCCTACTAGAGCGTATTTTGAATTGGACGCTCATCCTGACCCTAAAATTGAGTATACAGCGAGGCTTGAAAGGGCGAGTACAAATAAGATACTTAGGTTTAAGTCGGCTACCGGAAAGGGTATGGGCATGGGGGCTCATAGTGTTAAGGCGAGGGTAAGGGCTAGGACAGGGGCGAGAATAAACAAAAGGGGAGAGGATGTTGAGGGTCGGATGGGTTCTTTAATAAATAGTTTTACGCCGTCTGCAATTGGTTGAAGAAGGCCATAAGGGCCAACAATGTTGGGCCCTTTCCGTAGTTGTATGTAGCCTAAGACCTTCCGTTCAATAAGGGTCAAGAAGGCGACTGCTAGAAGAACGGGGACTATATAAATGAGGGGGTTAAGAATATAACTAATCACAACGTGGGCCATAGTTAGAGAGAGGACTTGAACCTCTGTAGAAAGGGCTTAGGCCTTTTGCACTGTCCGGGCTCTGCCACTCTAACACGCCCATTCTTTTTGGGGTCTTTTTAAGCCCCCTTGTCCGCTTTATTGGGTGTCAGCGGTCAGGGGAGGGGCGTGCTTTAGGCATAGGCCCCCTTTTTTCGGTCCTTTCGTACTGGAAAAGAGCTTGTCATAGATAGAAACTGACCTGGATTACTCCGGTCTGAACTCAGATCACGTAGGACTTTAATCGTTGAACAAACGAACCCTTAATAGCGGCTGCACCATTAGGATGTCCTGATCCAACATCGAGGTCGTAAACCCCCTCGTCGATATGGGCTCTGAGAGGGGATTGCGCTGTTATCCCTGGGGTAACTCGGTTCGTTGATCGGTTATACCGGATCAGAAAAGTCAGAATTTCTGTTACTTGGAGTAGAGGCTCTGAGTATTAGGGATAATATCCCCGGTCCACATGGGGGTTGTGTTTTACCCCGCGGTCGCCCCAACCAAAGACACTTCGATAAATATCACTAAGTTTTTACTGTTATTCTAGTATATTAAACGTGACTTACCTTAGGTCTAAAGCTCCACAGGGTCTTCTCGTCTTATGTAATTATCCCCGCCTCTGCACGGGGAGGTCAATTTCATTGACTGGAGAGGGGAGACAGCTAAGCCCTCGTGATGCCATTCATACAGGTCTTCATTTAAAAGACAAGTGATTACGCTACCTTCGCACGGTTAAAATACCGCGGCCGTTAAACTTATAGTCACAGGGCAGGCGGGACCTCTTATATTTTTAGGGTCAAGAGGCGATGTTTTTGGTAAACAGGCGAGGCTTGTGTTTGCCGAGTTCCTTCCTTCTCTTTTAGTCTTTCCTTTGGGCACACCTGTGTGGGGGTTAACGATAAAAAATAAGTGTTTTTCTTGTTAAATGTTTCTTATTTCCCTCTGGGTTTGGGGTCGATTAATAGTCGGTGGGAGGTCCGTTCCGACTTACACATGTGCTGGGAGAAGAATTATATTCTTCTTATTACTCATTTTAGCATAATTGTTCTTATGGGGGCATAAGACAGCCTGGTAGAGAGCAGGGAGGGAGATATAATATCAGTATATGAGGATGATGTCTAATTTGAGCTTTAACGCTTTCTAGTAAGATGGCTGCTTTTAGGCCCACTTAATTTGGAATCCTTGGGTAATATGATCTTGGGCCACCTGTTAAAGTTGTTTCTTTTATCAAAAGGGCTGTACCCCTTTTGATTAACTCCTCTAGTTTCCTTAATCAATTTTAGCGTAAGCATGGGTGATGGGGGAAAGACTTAGAGGGCTGAACTTCTATTCATTTCTCAGGCAACCAGCTATAACTGTGCTCGGTAGGTTTATCACCTCTACTCAAAGCTCTTCCCACTCTTTTGCCACAGAGACGGGTTTGCCCTATGTAGGCTGTCTTGGAGTAGCTCGCTCAGTTTCGGGGTTACAAACTAAAGGGCTCTTTGCTTGTAGTTTACTTGCTAAATCATGATGCAAAAGGTACGAGTGGTAAACTCTGCTGTTCGGTGCTTAAATGGTTTATTTCACTTCTTTTTCAGCGTTCCCTTGCGGTACTTTATCTGTTGCTCTTTTTTCCTTTTTTGTCGCCCATACTTAGGGGGTAAAATGGTTTATTTAATTATATTATGAGTTTTTAGTTTCACAATAATAAAATTTGATTGTTGAGGCTAGCTGTTAGGCATCAGGGCAGTCCGATTTGCACGGACGACTTCTCGGTGTAAGGGAGATGCTTTACTAACTTGGCTATGCTCTGATTCATCCAAGCGCACCTTCCGGTACGCTTACCATGTTACGACTTGCCTCCCCTTATTATATAAAACATTTTAGGTAATATTTAGGGTCTATTTGGAGAGAGTGACGGGCGGTGTGTGCGCGCTTCAGGGCCGTTTTCAGTAGGGCGCTCTATTCCTTACTTACTGCTAAATCCTCCTTCAGGTGTTTCTTTTCAAAATACCATTCGTATTCTCTGTAGTAGAGAATGTAGCCCATTTCTTCCCATCCCATTCGCTACACCTCGACCTGACGTTTTTGGCTTTGCCATTTATGCTTACTATTTTACCTTCACAGGGTAAGCTGACGACGGTGGTATATAGGCGGGTTAAACAAAGGATGGTGAGGTTTAACGGGGGTTATCAGTTCTAGAACAGGCTCCTCTAGGGGGGTCTAAAGCACCGCCAAGTCCTTTGGGTTTTAAGCTAATGCTCGTAGTACCCAGGCGGATGGTTTAAGTATAAAACCATCAATGTTAACAACCATACATAGTGGGGTATCTAATCCCAGTTTGTTTTATGGCTTTCGTGGAATCAGAGATTTGTAGGGCCACTTTCGTGATTGAGCTTCGTGGCCTCGAATGCGTATAACTGCTTTGAGGCTGTTCGGCCCTATTTTTCTTGTTTTCTTAACCACGCTTTACGCCGTTTTTCATCAACTTGGGCCTCTCGTATAACCGCGGTGGCTGGCACGAGTTTTACCGGCCCTCTTAACCCTAACTAAGTCAAGCTTTCACTTATGGCTTAAATTTTATCACTGCTGAATACCCGTAGGGGTGTGGCTGAGCAAGGCGTTATGGGCTGATTTGACGTGCCTGATGCCTGCTCCTTAATTCCGGGCAGGACATTAAGGGCATTCTCACGGGGATGCGGAGACTTGCATGTGTAAATTGGGGTAGAATTGATAGTAAAGTCAGGACCAAACCTTTGTGCTTTCGGGACTTTCTAGGGCCCATCTTAATATCTTCAGTATTATACTTTAATTAAGCTACGATAGC